CCTTTTTTTTGTATAAACAAATAACTATAGAACTAATAACCAACTCATCACTTCACATTATCTGGATCCAAAAAACCAGTCAAGATATGATATATTGGTCATATCACTGTAGCAACTGAAATCTTTTTTGCATAAACACAAGAAAAATAAATCTGATTCTAAATTGTGAAGCGAAGAAGAAATATGTGGATAAACGGAAGGGTGAAAGAAGGGGAGAAAAAACAAAAACAACGATATAAAATTCCATCCAATATGTAAGGTTTATGAGTCATCTCATAAAAAAGCAATGTAATAAAGCATCAATCAATATGGATTCATAAAAAAGAAAACGAATCCGTTCATAGAACAAAAAAATAAGAGCTTCGAGCCAATAAAGACTAAGAAAATTGGCTCAAGAAAAAATTTCATTATGAGCTCCGTTGTAGAAATCAGACCTAACCATTAAGTAAGAAGCGATGGGAACGATGGAACCTGTGAATCCAAATCTATTGAAAACAGATTCATTGATCGGGATGGCGAAACAAACCAGAGACTAATTCCTTCATCTATTGGGAAAATAAAAGTCATGAGTTAACCCTACAACTAAAATAGCGACGAAAAGAGTCAATATTCGCCCGTGAAAACTTTATCTTCTTGGATTGATAATTTTTGCTCAATCCAATAGGATAAAAAACAAAAAAAATATTCGTTAGAACATAATTTAAAAATATCAATTTAAAAATATAAAATAGAAATATTAATATGCTTAGTTAGCTAAAAAAGCAAGATATACAAATGAATAATAGACATTTTTAAAATTTTATTATTCGCGAGGAGCTGGATGAGAAGAAACTCTCATGTCCAGTTCTGTAGTAGAGATGGAATTCAGAACCAACCATCAACTATAACCCCAAAAGAACCAGATTCCGTAAACAACATAGAGGAAGAATGAAGGGAATATCTTATCGAGGTAATCATATTTCTTTCGGTAAATACGCTCTTCAGGCACTTGAACCTGCTTGGATCACGTCTAGACAAATAGAAGCAGGTCGACGAGCAATGACACGAAATGCACGCCGCGGTGGAAAAATATGGGTACGTATATTTCCAGACAAACCGGTTACAGTAAGACCCGCAGAAACACGTATGGGTTCGGGGAAAGGATCCCCTGAATATTGGGTAGCCGTTGTTAAACCAGGTCGAATACTTTATGAAATGGGTGGAGTAACAGAAAATATAGCCAGAAGGGCGATTTCAATAGCATCGTCCAAAATGCCTATACGAACTCAATTCATTATTTCGGGATAAAAAAAAAATCAAAAGAAAAAGGTCTTGGGGATAAAAAAACAATAACAGGTGCCGGTTTCTTTCTTTGGACAAACAATATTTCTTTTTTTTTCTTCACTCTTTGCTTTGCATTGAAAGAATAGATTCTAAAAAAATGATATGATTCAACCCCAGACCCTTTTGAATGTAGCGGATAACAGCGGGGCTCGAGAATTGATGTGTATTCGAATCATAGGAGCTAGCAATCGTCGATATGCTCATATCGGTGACGTTATTGTTGCTGTGATCAAAGACGCAGTGCCAAATATGCCCCTAGCAAGATCAGAGGTGGTCAGAGCTGTAATTGTACGTACTTGTAAAGAACTCAAACGTGATAACGGTATGATAATACGATACGATGACAATGCTGCGGTTGTCATTGACCAAGAAGGAAACCCCAAAGGAACTCGAATTTTTGGTGCAATTGCCCGGGAATTGAGACAGTTAAATTTTACTAAAATAGTTTCATTAGCTCCGGAGGTATTGTAAGGTCTTCTAAAATAAGATAATACCATTGGTTATAGTAAAGTATTTGAAAGAAAGAGATTAAGAAATATATTCAGAATTTTTAGTAGATTGTGTCTCACGCATATGCCTTTAATTTAAATTTAAATTCATAAACAAATAAGTAAAAAAAAACATGTTGATTATATCAAAATTGGGGAGCACCAAGAAATTTAATTCACCATGGGTAGGGATATTATTGCTGACATAATAACTTCTATACGAAATGCTGATATGGATAGAAAAAGGGTGGTTCGAATAGCATATACTAATATCACTGAAAATATTGTTAAAATACTTTTACGAGAAGGTTTTATCGAAAACGTGAGAAAACATAAAGAAACCAAAAAATATTTTTTGGTTTTAACCCTACGGCATAGAAGGAATAGGAAAAGGTCTTATATAAATTTTTTAAATTTAAAACGGATCAGCCGGCCTGGTCTACGAATCTATTCGAACTACCAACAAATTCCTAGAATTTTAGGTGGGATGGGAATTGTAATTATTTCTACTTCTCGAGGTATAATGACAGACCGAGAGGCTCGACTAGAACGAATTGGTGGAGAAGTTTTGTGTTATATATGGTAATCCTTCTAATATACGAATTGGGTCCGAAACTTCTTATTTGTGAAAACAAAAAGAAAAGGGGCGGGTTGTCTAATATCGTTCCTCCTCCATCAATTGATACTTC